TTTTTTTTTTTTTTGTTGATTTCTTATCTTGATTTGACGATGAATTTTTTGGAATAATAAAAAAGTGGGAATATTTATTAATTCATAATTGGGATTGGGGAGATAGAATATCTATGTCCCCGAACCAATAATCTTGAAGAATGAACCGTGATAGAGCTTGTAGTGACATAGTCATCCTCTCAAATAGTGGGATGACTTATCATTATAATGAACAAATGTTCAACTTTTTAATGATACTACTATAGTATACCTTATAACTTATTATATTTAAATAATTGACTCATTTTTTTAGAATAATAACTTATTATGTTATGCAGATGTTTACTTTTTTTATTACAAATATCAACAATATTCCTATTCTCTACTACAAAACTACAAAATAAAGACTCAGACTGGAGTTTTGTGGAAAAAGCCCCTTATCGGATTTGAACCGATGACTTACGCCTTACCATGGCGTTACTCTACCGCTGAGTTAAAGGGGCCCTTTTGAATCAATTCCTGAGTGAGACACTAGCCACTATGAATTTACTGCATGTACCTATGTATATAATATATGGAGAGATATATATGTATATGTTTCCATAGTGTTTCATTCAGAAACAATAATTTTTTTTAGGAAGTCCGGGATAAAACCTAATTACTTTGCTTTATTTTTTATTAACCCTCATCGGAACGAGATTCAATTGATTGATACAAAATTCGACTATAGACCCAAGATATTATCTATTTTATCGAATCATGTGATGAATAGATTGAACTCATACCCGGAACCAAACTATATAGAAACTTTCTAGCGTTTCTTAATTTCCTGTCTTAGTCTGAGATCGAGATAGGCATATGTTATCTTAACAATGCCTGACTCGATGAGTGAAAGTTGAATTGAAAAATGAAGTTTAATCTTTTTTTTTTTTTTGCCGGACAAATCACTCCCTGAAGGGATCCTATACTTCATTAATTCTATATAATTATAGGGAATGGTTTGTGAACCCTGAGTGAAAAATAAAAAAAAAAATTCTAGGAATCCTGAAAGGTGGAAAGCTTCCTTGGGCTTATTCACACCATTACATTATATTGACAATTACAAAAAACTGTTCATACTATGAGCATAGTATGGTGGCGATCGGGCAGGTATGCCCCCATCGTCTAGTGGTCAGGACGTCTCTCTTTCAAGGAGATTGCGGGGATTCAAATTCCCCTGGGGGTAGGGTACTACAAAAGGGAGTTGCTCATGGATTATCAATAAGTCTAGAATTGATTCTTCCTGGGTCGATGCCCGAGTGGTTAATGGGGACGGACTGTAAATTCGTTGGCAATATGTCTACGCTGGTTCAAATCCAGCTCGGCCCAAAAATTTGCCGATCCATCATGAGATGATATACAATTTTTTTTACAGAAACGTCCGATACGGAGGAATAAAGAAAAGAATCCATTTCATTTTTCTATCCCCTATTTCATTTTCATTTAGTTTTAAAGGTTCCCACATATTATGATTCTGATCTTTTTTATGATCTAGATTCATATTATGATCTGTAAAAAAAAAAAAAATAGCTATTTTCAATTGATTTGATACGATTTTACAATAGAATTACTAGCAATCTGTGTCGTTCGCGCTAAAGTCCATATTCGTGTGGATAGGAATATATCACTCGTTGCTCTGTTACAATACGACGATTCTAGCTAGAATTGAACTAATTTTGAATGAAATTTTTGAAAATATGTATGTTGTACACCTCATTCTCATTTTTCTGGGATTGTAGTTCAATTGGTCAGAGCACCGCCCTGTCAAGGCGGAAGCTGCGGGTTCGAGCCCCGTCAGTCCCGACCTAGAATCTGGTGAATCCATCAATTCATCTCTCTATTTTCTGTGAAGGGGGGACACGAAGCAGAATCTAATTTCCAGTCTGGGATTCTTATTTCTTTTTTCTTTCCTTTATCGTTTTACATTTCTTATTGAACAAATACAATATGGCAATTTTAATTAATTTAAATTTAATTAGTACCGATTGATGAGGGAGAGACATATGTAGATTGGTACAATTGTTGGTAGCACTATAATGCAGGATTCCAAGAGATGGTGTTCTTGTCTGGATTTTTCGCTTGCTCCCGATCCATGGAATAGAATACCCATTTGTTTTCCTGGAGCACATACACAAATTGGGATTTTTTTATTATATTGTAAATAGAAAATGAACTTAACCTTAGTTACTCCGTCGGAATACTTTTAATCTAAAAAGTACCTCCCTTTCTAGCTCCGAGTTTGTATAACCCCAATTCCCAATTGGAAAAATCTATCTATTTCAGTCAAATTAAATTGCACACCGAATTTTGGAGATTCTATGTGTGTCCTAGTATCAATCCAAGGCAAAAAGATATTCAAAAAAGAAAGATCAAACAAAGATCTATCACTCTAAGTCTTAGCTTAGTAAAGGAATGAATAATCTCTTTTTATTCCTATTTCTTTGAATGGTCCTATCGAAGAAAGCTTCAAATATGGAATAGTAATTTTGTCAAATATAGTAATATTTCTTAGACTGGGACCGATCTTTATCAAACCTCTTTGTCTTCTAAGGAAATTAGATTATAAAAAACTTAGTTTCAAACTTAATTGCTTTGCTTCTTTTTTTTTTTTTCTTTTATTTCACTTCTACTATATGGATTGGTTTGTGACCAATCGAAGCGTAAGATGGGTCAGATGATACCTCATTATTGGATTTTCTTTCTATAAAGAAAATGGGAGGGTATAGAAAAGAAACAAAGAATGAAAAATTCAACAGGATTCTTGATTGGATCAGGAATTCCATTCCGTATGTATAAAAGATCTTCATATGTTATACTATTAAATTCTCGACGATAAATAGATTTGATAGCTCAGATATTGTTATTCATAATATTAATCCGATTTAATATCATCGGTTTAATATCATCGGGATGAATTGCATCCCCTGGAATTTACAGGAGAAAGACTTAGAATCTCTATGGGATTAGATCCCGAGTTATTGTGAAGTAAAAAAAAAAAAAACGATAAAATTATGGAAGTAAATATTCTCGCATTTATTGCTACTGCATTGTTCATTCTAATTCCTACTGCTTTTTTACTTATTATTTATGTAAAAACGGTCAGTCAAAATGATTAAAATTAAAATCAAGCTTGACTTGTCAGTTCTTATAATTAATTAATGGAATAAATGAAAGGAGATTCAAATCCCACGTCTTGATTGAGATGAATGGATTAGAATCAACAGTATAGGAGATCTGATAGTATGGTAGAAAGAAATATCGGAACCTTTCTACCATACTATCTATCGTATCATTGTATAAAGTTAGACTGTAAAAAAAAATATAGGCTTTTTTTTTATAGATCCATCTAAAATATGTATATTCATCCAGGTACACATAAATCACATATGTGTAATGTACATATTAAGTACATATAAATGGAAGGAGCCCCTCAATTTTAGTCTAATTCTTTGCTACATCCATTTGATTTGTCGTGATTCCATCAATCTGATAATCGAATGTCCACTTTTACTCTTCGGAATAATTTTTTTTTTTCGAAAAATTTCATGTATATCCCTTTTACTTTGAAAATACGAACATGGGAATCATTGAAATTTTTGTTTAATTGAAAGGTTATTCTTCATATATTACTCTACTTTTACTGGTACTGAATTCCTGTAGAATTTGGAAATGGGAGTCTTTTTTATTAAAATTAAAAACGCCTTGCAGAATGATCTCTGAAACTATTGATACAGTTTGATTACTCAATTCAATTTTTAGTGACTCTAGAGTCCACTTCTTCCCCATACTACGAGTGAAAGGGAAAATGTAAAGACTACCATTAAAGCAGCCCAAGCAAGACTTACTATATCCATGTGAATTATGTCCCCTATCTCTATGAATATGAAGAAATTCTTCTATTAGTGATTATTGATCACTAATAATAATGGAATCAATGGCGCAGAGTCAAAAAGGGATTCTGACCGAAGGAAGACAATTGATAAACCAATCCAATAAATCCACCCATACCAAGTTTTTATATGATTTCCGGTGAATTTGGGAAGCCTTAAGCCCAAGCAAGAGCACAGTTACTCTTTGGAATTATAAAACTGAAAGGAATGTTCGTAATGGAACACGTAGGAATAGTAAGCCCTATTGTTTTTTATTGATCTTCATAAGCGAAAGACATAAAAAAGACAATCAAGATAGATCAAAATATCTCAGATTTTTCTATCCCTTCTTTGCTCTAATCCTTACTTACTTTTCCCGATTGTTGCACAGAGACAGTCGGGAGACCACCCATTACATTCTACCTTTCCCTGGGGGTTACCAAAACTAAAAGTCAAAAAAAAACTTTGATTTGATTCTACGAAAAGCCAATTATCCATCCAATCCAATATTGAGTGAATGTCTGAGCATTCAGAGACTTTTGTGAGTCTGTATACAAAGTATCTTATGCCCTTTACACCACTACTAATTTAATTTGTTTGATTCCCCGTTTGACTATCTAACTCAAGACTCGGTCAGTAGACGCTACACTAGTAATGAAAGTCTTGATAGACTAGCCCTTCTATTATACTAAAACCCTTCCTTGAACCCTAGTCGTAAAGATTAACATTTTTTATAGATATAGAACCTCCCTATTTTGAGCACGTATCGGCCGTTCTAGCCCTTTTCCCTTGCTTTTGATGGGCAAGAATTTGTCGATTTTTATACTACCAACAAAAGGATTTCTAGTTTTTATTGATCAGGCGACACCCGGATTTGAACTGGGGAAAAAGGGATTTGCAGTCCCCCGCCTTACCACTCGGCCATGCCGCCAAAACGGAAAAAAAAAATAGATAGAACTATTCCATTTTTTGATTGGATTTGCATCTTGAATCCCGTTTTTCTTACCCCCTTTATATTCTAATAAACCTAAAAGAAACCTCGCCCTTTTATTGGAACCGGTGGCTTCCTTTGAATTAATTGTAGAGTATCTCAAATTTCCAACTACACAACGCCAACCCTCCCTTTGCTTTCTATTGAAAGAGAGAATGTGGCTTTTCAGTTACAGAATCAAAAATGAAATGGAAATAGGAACCATTAACTATTGACTGTGCCTTCAGTTCTTGGATCTCAAATTGCGTTTGTTTCCTTAATGTTATAAGAAAAATGAGTATTAAGAAAATTAAATTGATATGCAACTAATTTAATTAGTGTCAATTTCAACTATTTTCAAATAAAAAACTTTTCAATTACAATTATAACAACAATTATGTGTATATGTAAACCCCAGAACATCCATTTTTACACAGATATACCTAACACGCTCTCTTATTTATATATGTCTATAAGCGAAATAAGGGGAATTAAGGAAGGGAAAAGGGAATTACCATGCTTCAATTTTTCATGGAATCTGTTGAATATCAAAAATCATTTAGGATATAGCACGTTTCATGTCATGTTGTCCCAAGTAGAACTTAGATAGGCGATATGCGCATAATCAGACCTGTGTGTTATTAATAAATACAACCCCTCTTGCGCACTACATTAGTATTCCGCGAATTTGACTAACATAACAAATGGGTCACAATGTCTCTCCTCTCTGCGAATCTTTTCTGTCTTTATCGCATTTATAGGGAAGAGATTAAAAATTAGGAGTCCCTTTACTTTTTTGGTATTCAATCAGAGTGTATTATCAGAATAATAGGTGAATTTTTGATCTCTTTTTATATTGTATACAAGACTCCATAACATAAACCTAAGCGGCAGAATTTTTTTTTTTTTCAGGAATTTTTTATCAAGTAATTTCCATTTGTATTTGTTAGAAATTCGAATTTAAATTTTAAGTAGAAAATTATTTGGATTTCTCTGCTCATATCATACCGTATTTCATACATTACATATATGAAGTTGGGTAAAATTTCATGCGATTCCGTAAACAGAATCTATATTCCATCATTGCTAGATAAATCCATATGGTTCGATGGAAGAATGAGCCAATGCATGGGATTTTTTCGATAAATGGGAAACTAAAATAAAGATGCTTCAAGATGTAAATGAGGGAATGTCTACAATACCTGGGTTTAGTCAGATACAATTTGAAGGATTTTGTAGATTCATTGATCAGGGCTTGACGGAAGAACTTTATAAGTTTCCAAAAATTGAAGATACAGATCAAGAAATTGAATTTCAATTATTTGTGGAAACATATCAATTGGTAGAACCTTTAATAAAAGAAAGAGATGCTGTGCGTGAATCGCTCACATATTGTTCTGAATTATATGTACCCGCGGGATTAATTTGGAAAACGGGTAGGGATATGCAAGAACAAACCATATTTATTGGAAACATTCCTCTAATGAATTCCCTGGGAACCTTTATAGTAAATGGAATATACAGAATAGTGATCAATCAAATATTGCAAAGTCCCGGTATTTATTACCGTTCAGAATTGGACCATAGGGGAATTCCGGTCTATACCGGTACCATAATATCAGATTGGGGAGGAAGATCAGAATTAGAGATTGATAGAAAAGCAAGGATATGGGCGCGTGTGAGCAGGAAACAAAAAATATCTATTCTAGTTCCATCATCAGCTATGGGTTCGAATCTAAGAGAAATTATAGATAATGTATGCTACCCTGAAATTTTCTTGTCTTTTCCGAATGATAAGGAAAAAGAAAAAATTGGGTCAAAAGAAAATGCCATTTTGGAGTTTTATCAACAATTTGCTTGTGTGGGGGGGGATCCGGTGTTTTCTGAGTCCTTATGTAAGGAATTACAAAAGAAATTTTTTCAACAAAGATGTGAATTAGGAAAGATTGGGCGACGAAATATGAATCGGAGACTTAATCTTGATATACCTCAGCACATTACATTTTTGTTACCGCGGGATGTATTGGCAGCTGCGGATCACTTGATCGGAATGAAATTTGGAATGGGTACACTTGATGATCTGAATCACTTGAAAAATAAACGTATTCGTTCTGTAGCGGATCTTTTACAAGATCAATTCGGATTGGCTATGATTCGTTTAGAAAATGCGGTTCGGGGAACTATAGGTGGAGCGATTAGGCAAAAATGGATACCGACTCCTCATAATTTGGTAACTTCAACTGCATTAACAACCACTTATGAATCCTTTTTCGGCCTACACCCCTTATCTCAAGTTATGGATCAAACAAATCCATTGACACAAATAGTTCATGGGCGAAAATCAAGTTATTTGGGTCCTGGGGGGTTGACAGGGAGAACTGCGAGTTTTCGGATACGCGATATCCATCCTAGTCACTATGGGCGTATTTGCCCAATTGACACATCTGAAGGAATCAATGTTGGACTCATTGGATCTTTAGCAATTCATGCGAGGATTGGTCATTGGGGGTCTTTAGAAAGACCATTTTATGAAATTTCTGAAAGCTCAAAGGGGGTACGGGTGGTTTATTTATCACCAAGCATAGATGAATACTACATGGTAACGGCCGGAAATTCTTTGGCATTAAATCATGGTATTCAGGA